TTCGAATTGAAGTTCTAAAGTCATTGATAACTAGTTAGTCAAAACAACAATTTATTTTGACCAAACCATCTAGTTTCCTTTGATTATTGCAGGGCATATCTCATTTCAAGATTTATCGACTGACTTGATCGGGATCCTATTTCCAGTCTACTTAATTTTTTTAGTTCAATTTTCTTTAATTGCTTTAGTTAGTATAACTCTAGATGTTATACTTAGACAAATTTTCTTGTTTTTGCCTAGGATTCTTCCTAAAGCCTAAAGAAAGCAAATAGAATTCTTATTTTGTGTTTAAAATTTTTGAATTTATTATTCTTTTGATATTCTTTTGATTATTTGAATTTTCTTTATAAAAATGCGAGTTCGGAATTTGGATTTTTTAGGAATAGAGTCGAAAGTTTTTTCTTAGTAATTTAGAATAGAACAAGTATTCAAATGTAAGAGAATGGGTAGGTATCTGGGGATTTCGAATATCTTAGTGTTGGTATATTCCGTTTATCAGATCTGGATGGGGTGGGGTTTTCTCTTGATTGAATACAGAAAAAGAAGACCACCCCCCCTTGTTTTGGTGTGCTTCGCCGGGTCTTGGTAAGGTATACCAAAGAAAAGGAGTATCGCTAGCTTAACCCCTTGATTGTGGGCAGAAAAATGCATATGGAATTTCCCTTCGACAATTAATGACGAAGGGTTGGTTTGTTTGGAAAAAGATCGATTCGATTCCTTGAAATATGATATGTTTTTTCGGTTTTCTGTTCTGCTTTAAATGATTCCCGTGAGTGAGTTTCTAGGACAAATTTTGTTTCGATGAACCAACCGGTCAGTTATAAGCAACAAACAAGAATGAAGAAATCAAAATTATACAATTTTTTATTTCAAATGAAAATTTGGAATTTTATTCATTTTTTTTATAGGGCTCTAGGGCTATACGGACTCGAACCGTAGACCTTCTCGGTAAAACAGATCAAACTTATTATTATCAAAATGATCTGAACTGTTTCAAAGACCCAACATGCATTTTTTTTTGCATTGGGCTCTTTCATTAACTGATAGAAATATCAGCCAATCTGCCATATTTTTTCTTGACAGAAAAATAAGATAAGGAGATGGCTCCATGTGCTCTGATTCATTATTTGGGATTCTAATTCAGAGCACTACCAAAGTGTTTCAAAGGTGAAGTTATTTTGACGTAGGTCTGCCTTTGGCCTAGAATTTTAAGTTAAATGAAGTCTCTATCGTTCGGCTTAAAAAATCCAATATGAAACTTCATACACCTTCAAGTTCATAGGACGAAAAGAGATTTTTTGAGGGCCTTATACTCATTATGCCTAGCATTGAATATACTGCTATTCACCTTATCAATATCTCAAGGCGGAGCCTGTTTGGTACCTACAAAGGGCACTCAAATAGGACCGAATCTCTCGTCAGGCTATTGTTCTCTTTTCTCTTAAAGTTATTATGGAGTAAGACATCGATTTCTCAATAAGATCCATTTTTTGGATTGTATGGTGGATTCCCCTGAAAAACATTGGCGCGCGTGTAAACGAGGTGCTCTACCAACTGAGCTATAGCCCTTAGTGCTTGTGATGCATATTTTATCATGTATATAATTTGTTGTCAAGATCAATATTCTATGATCCAACATCCGAAATTTTTGAGTGGTATTGGTTCGATTATTGTTGCTTATAAGGAATATGATATTTATAATCCATCGATAGGATGGGTTCCATTTGGTTCTCTTTAGGATAATAAGTGACCTACTTAACTCAGTGGTTAGAGTATCGCTTTCATACGGCGGGAGTCATTGGTTCAAATCCAATAGTAGGTAGAACTTATTAGATACCGGAGTCAACGGTATCTAATAAGTTTTTTGTCCCACCCTTATTTTTATAGATTTTTTATTTATTTCATTTTTGAATTGCGTTGTATCTAAATTGGATTCTGCTTGATTGGATTATGTCGAGTGAATCCAATCAAAATAGGGTTTAGAAACAGAACCTCTTTTGATTATTTGAACGCACCAACTAGTTATGAAATTGCATTGACAGCCTCGACTCTTGTCCTAGCTCGTCGAAGAGCTAGATTTGCCTCAATTATTTGTCTCTTTCCTTCAGCCTTTTTCAAATTAGCTTCTGCTATTTCAAGAGTTTGCTGAGCTTCTTGTGAATCAATATCACTACCCTTTTCCGCATCATTTACTAAAACAGTGATCTCATTATTGCCTATTCTAGCAAAACCGCTCATCAGAGCGATCGTTAACCATTGGTCCTTAAGGCGTATTCTCAAAATCCCTATATCTACAGCTGTAGCAATAGGAGCATGATTTGGTAATACGCCAATTTGACCACTATTTGTAGATAAAATGATTTCTTTCACTTCTGAATCCCAAATAATTCGATTAGGGGTCAGTACACAAAGATTTAAAGTCATTTCTTCAAATTGCTCTCCATTTCTAAGTTCATAGCCTTCGCGGTAGCTTCATCGATATTACCTACTAAATAAAAGG